CCCGAATTTCAATATAGTAATGTCCGGCTCTTACCAAAAACAAGTCATTTATGGATATTATCAGGAGGTTCGTGCAGATCCGGTGTAGTTTCTTTTTCACTCCACAAGGATCAAGATCAACTGAACATCCATTCTCATTCTGTCGAACGAAGATATATTTCTAGCCTCTCAGTGAATAATGATCAAGTGAGACACCAATTAGTTAGGTCAGATTTTTCTGATAAAAAAGAAGATGATATTTTTGATTATTCGGGATTTAATCGAATCATAGGTATTGGTCATTGTAATCTCATACATCCTGCAATTCTCCACAAGAATTCTGATTTATTGGCAAAAAGGCGAAGAAATCAATTTTTCATTCCGTTCCAATCCATTCAAGAACAAGAGAAAGAACTAATGCCCCATTCAGGTATCTCGATTGAAATACCCATAAAGGGAATTTTCCGTAAAAATAGTATTCTTGCTTATTTTGATGATCCTCGATACAGAAGAAAGAATTCAGGAATTACTAAATATGGGACTGTAGGGGCGCATTCAATCGTCAAAAAAGAGGGCTTGATTGAGTATCGAGGAGTCAAAAAAATTAAGCCAAAATTTCAAATGAAAATTGATCGCTTTTTTTTCATTCCCGAGGAAGTGCATATTTTACCCGAATCTTCTTACGTAATGGTACGGAATAATAGTATCATTGGAGTAGATACCCGAATCGCTTTAAATAGAAGAAGCCAAGTGGGCGGATTGGTCCGAGTGGAGAAAAAAAAAAAAAAGATTGAACTCAAAATTTTTTCTGGGGATATCCATTTTCCTGGGGAAACAGATAAGATATCCCGACACAGTGGCATCTTGATACCGCCGGAAACGGGAAAAAAAGAACTTAAGGAATCCACCCGGGAATCAAAAAAATTGAAAAAATGGATCTATGTCCAACGGATCACACCTACCAAGAAAAAGCATTTTGTTTTGGTTCGACCCGTAGTCACATATGAAATAGCGAACGGTATCAATTTAGCAACACTCTTCCCCCAGGATCTGCTGCGGGAAAAGGATAATATGCACCTTCGAGTTGTCAATTATATCCTTTATGGAAGGGGCAAACCCTTTCGGGGTATTTCTGACACAAGTATTCAATTAGTTCGAACTTGTTTAGTCTTGAATTGGGACCAAGACAAAAAAAGTTCTTCCGTCGAAGAGGTCTGTGCTTCCTTTGTTGAAGTAAGTACAAATGGTATGACTCGAGATTTCCTAAGAATCGACTTAGTGCAATCCCATATTTTGTATATCAGAAAAAGGAATGCTCCGTCAAGTCCAGGATTGATCTCTGATAATGGTCCAGATCGCACCAATATAAATCCTTTTTACTCCATTTATTTCAAGGCAAGGGTTCAACAATCACTTAGACAAAATCAAGGAACTATTCATACCTTGTTGAATAGAAATAAGGAATGCCAATCTTTGATAATTTTGTCATCATCTAATTGTTTTCGAATGGGTCCATTCAACGATATCAAATATCATAATGTGATAAAGCAATCAATTCACATTCAAAAAGATCCTCTAATTCCAATTAGGAATTCGTTGGGACCCTTAGGAACAGTCCTTCAAATTGCGAATTTTTATTCATTTTACTATTTAATACCTTATAATCCGATTTCGGTAACTAACTATTTGAAACTTGATAATTTAAAACAGACTTTTCAAGTACGTAAATTTTATTTAATGGATGAAAACGAGAGAATTTATAATCCTGATCCAGACAGTAAGATTGTTTTGAATCCATTTAATTTGAATTGGTATTTTATCCATCATAATTATTGTGAGGAAATGTCCACAATAATGAGTCTTGGGCAGTTTATTTGTGAAAATATATGTATAGCCACAAATGGACCACACCTCAAATCAGGTCAAGTTTTAATTGTTCAAGCTGGCTCTGTAGTAATAAGATCAGCTAAGCCTTATTTGGCTACTCCAGGAGCAACTGTTCATGGGCATTATGGAGAAATCCTTTATGAAGGAGATACATTAATTACATTTATATATGAAAAATCAAGATCTGGTGATATAACGCAGGGTCTTCCAAAAGTAGAACAAGTGTTAGAAGTGCGTTCGATTGATTCAATATCGATGAACCTAGAAAAAAGAGTTGAGGGTTGGAACGCGCGTATAACAAGAATTCTTGGGATTCCTTGGGGATTCTTAATTGGTGCTGAGCTAACTATAGTGCAAAGTCGTATCTCTTTGGTTAATAAGATCCAAAAGGTTTATCGATCCCAGGGGGTCCAAATCCATAATAGACATATCGAAATTATTGTACGTCAAATAACATCAAAAGTGTTGGTTTCAGAAGATGGAATGTCTAATATTTTTTTACCCGGCGAACTTATTGGATTGTTACGAGCGGAGCGAACGGGGCGTGCTTTGGAAGAAGCGATCTGTTATCGAGCTATATTATTGGGAATAACGAGAGCATCTCTGAATACTCAAAGTTTTCTATCTGAAGCAAGTTTTCAAGAAACCGCTCGGGTTTTAGCAAAAGCAGCTCTCCGGGGTCGTATCGACTGGTTGAAAGGCCTGAAAGAGAACGTTGTTCTAGGGGGGATGATACCCGTTGGTACCGGATTCAAAGCATTAGTGCACTGTTCACGGCAGCATAACAATATTCTTTTGAAAACAAAAAAAAGAATTTATTCGGGGGGGGGATGATAGATATTTTCTTACACCACAGAGAATTATTAGACTTTTGCATTTCAAAGACTTTACATGATACATCAGAACAATCATTTAGAGGATTTAATGAGTCCTAAGGAGCGGATTCTCTTAACTATTTTTGATCCTTTGATTTCTTAATAGTAAGAAAAGAAAGATAATAACGAATCGAAAGTAATGAATGGCCTGGATTGTGTATCAATGGCCAATCTCTGGTAGAAGAGAAGGTTCCATTGGAACAATTATTTATTTCAGGGCACCTCGTCTCTTTTTTTTATCAAATCTTTTTTTGATAAAAAAAAAGAGGAAGTATGGGGAGAAATGGCAAGAAGATAGTGGAATATCAATTTTGAAGAGCTGATGGAAGCAGGAATTCCTTTTGGTCATGGTACTAGGAAATGGAATCCTAGAATGTCACCTTATATCTCAGCAAAACATAAAGGTATTCATATTACAAATCTGACAAGAACTGCTCGTTTTTTATCAGAAGCTTGTTATAAAGCAGCGGATTTAGTAGCACGAACTGCAATAAGAAATAAGAACCCGGTGTCATTATATTATATTAATAAAAAAAAAAAAAAGGCTCGGTGGTATGTTAACGAATCGGTCCACTACAGAAACGAGACTTCATAAGTTCAGGGATTTGAGAGCGGAACAAAAGACGGGGAGACTCAACCGTCTTCCAAAAAGAGATGCAGCTATCCTGAAGAGACAATTATCACGCTTGCAAACGTATCCGGGCGGGATTCAATATATGACGGGGGTACCGGATATTGTAATCATCGTTGATCAGCAAGAAGAATATACGGCTCTTCGAGAATGTATCGCTTTTGTAATTCCAACAATTTGTTTAATCGATACAAATTGTGACCCCGATCTCGCAGATATTTCGATTCCAGCAAACGGCTATAGCTTCAATCCGATTAATTCTTAATAAATTTGTATTTGCAATTTGTGAGGGTCGTTCTAGCTATATACGAAATCCTTGATTAATAATAAGATAAATAAATTTTTTTGGTAACTACATGGATTTTTGGAATCGGTTACTCTTCTTGAATCGCATAAAAGAAAAGAAATAAAAAAAACTGTGGATATTGTGTGATTAGCGAGTATTCAAAACGGATAATTCTAATTAAAGTATACAAGTCGAAAGGGAGAGGGTTGAATCAAAATAATTCTTTTTAAAGTTCTATTTCTGTTAGAGGGCAATATGAATGTTATATCATGTTCCAGTAACACACTAAAAGGGTTATACGATATATCCGGTGTGGAAGTAGGCCAACATTTCTATTGGCAAATAGGAGGTTTACAAGTCCATGCCCAAGTACTTATTACTTCTTGGGTTGTAATTGCTATCTTATTAGGTTCAGCCCTTATAGCTGTTCGGAATCCACAAACTATTCCGACTGCCGGTCAAAATTTCTTCGAATATGTCCTTGAATTTATTCGAGACGTGAGCAAAACTCAGATTGGAGAAGAATATGGTCCATGGGTTCCCTTTATTGGAACTATGTTTCTATTTATTTTTGTTTCGAATTGGTCCGGTGCTCTTTTACCTTGGAAAATAATACAGTTACCCCATGGGGAGTTAGCTGCACCTACGAATGATATCAATACTACCGTTGCTTTAGCCTTGCTCACGTCAGTAGCATATTTCTATGCAGGTCTTTCTAAAAAGGGATTAGGTTATTTCAGTAAATACATTCAACCGACTCCAATTCTTTTACCCATTAACATTTTAGAAGATTTCACAAAACCTTTATCACTTAGCTTTCGACTTTTCGGGAATATATTAGCTGATGAATTAGTAGTTGTTGTTCTTGTTTCTTTAGTACCTTTAGTGGTTCCTATACCTGTGATGTTCCTTGGATTATTTACAAGCGGTATTCAAGCTCTTATTTTTGCAACTTTAGCGGCGGCTTATATAGGCGAATCTATGGAGGGCCATCATTGACTAGTTTTCGAAATAGTCTCTTTTTTTTTTAGCTTAGAATAACGCAGTGTATGCGTAACTAAAGATAATCCACGTAGGAAACATCAATATACAAATAGAAATAGACAAATACGGGATATACGACCAAGAGTCATAGAAAAAAAATTCAGATATTTTGGAATTGTAAAAAAGGAAAGAGATCAAAAAGATCTTTTTCCTAAAATTCATGTTTGGCTTTATTATATCATACTCCTGCCAATGAATATTATCATTCTATTGTTTTGTTCATTCAATTCAAATATACGGTGTGTGATTAAAAAAAAAAAGAAAAAGAAAGATGCTTTCTAGAATGATTCCCATTTCAGTTGATTTTATTCAATTCAACGATTGACCAAAAGAAAATATTAATAAATAATTAAATAATTAAAGTGAATGACCTTACCGGAATAAAATACTTATGTTTATTTCTATGCAATGATTCGCCAAACGAGATTCATAAAAAATGGGTTGATTGGGAGAGGGGAACAGAATTTGGTATATGGGATCTAATGACTCTAAGCCAACTCTTGTGTATGGTTCCAAGAATGATTCTAGAATACGATTGACTTTAAGATACGAATAGCTTGAATCTAAGATATGAAGATATGAATAGTTGGTTTACGTTATGGAAGAAAGACATGTATATATGATATTAGATATTGATAGTTATATATCAACTAAAGATATATCTAATCCGCCCTACTATTGTGAACTTAGATAGAGATTCCAATAGAAATTCTTCGGTTTCGTCTTTGCCTGTGAATTGAATGTGAATGAATAAAGCGATGAAATAAAGAAAACTAACGAACGAAGAATTAAAAAAGAGTTTGGAAAGAAGAAATGGAAGAACAAAAGTCGTATGGATTCACAAAAATCCTGTGGATCGGAACTAAAAAAGAGATATCGAAGTAGCTTTTATGGTTTAATACTAATATTATTATTACTTCAATTCCGAGTTCTTAGTTATTTCGACTGGATGAATCTTAGCGATCGAATAATTAAGTCATAATTCATTGGACGATTGTATCATTAACTATTTCTTTATTTTAGTGCGAGGAACTTATCATGAATCCACTGATTTCTGCCGCTTCTGTTATTGCCGCTGGGTTGGCCGTCGGACTTGCTTCTATTGGACCTGGAGTAGGTCAAGGTACTGCTGCGGGTCAAGCTGTAGAAGGTATCGCGAGACAACCCGAGGCGGAGGGAAAAATACGAGGTACTTTATTGCTTAGTCTGGCTTTTATGGAAGCTTTAACAATTTATGGACTGGTTGTAGCATTAGCGCTTTTATTTGCGAATCCCTTTGTTTAATCCTATAAATATGCAAATTCCGTATTTTTTTTTAGTCTATCTAAAAGAGGAGATAATATGAAAAATATAACCGATTCTTTCGTTTCCTTGGTTCGCTGGTCATTTGCCGGGAGTTTCGGGTTTAATACCGATATTTTAGCAACAAATCCAATAAATCTAAGTGTAGTCCTTGGTGTATTGATCTTTTTTGGAAAGGGAGTGCGTGCGAGTTGTTTATTTCAAGAATAGGCTGGATCCAACCAGCTGTACTTTTTTTCATTATAACTAGATCGAAAAAGGTGCACGATTCCGCGAATTACTTCTGAATCAATTTCAAATCATATTTAAGAACCATAGCATTTCGTGATTCATTGGTAAATCCACTTTGATTCTCTATCAACCAAACCAATAGTGTGGGGTCATTAACATGGTTAAAGCTAAACCAAACTGTTTGAAGTCCAGACGCAGCATGGTACTCTTTCTACTACTATATTAATATAGAATAGAAATGTTTGCAAAATGAATAATTGGAATTTGTTTTTTTTTCGATATAAAACACTCATGTCGATAAAATTATTTGAGCCTTTGAGCCTTTTCTTTTATTGGAATGCAAAATATTTGAAATATTTCAATCAACCGCTTTTTATGCTGAATCGGTGACCTGTGTATAATATAAAGTAAGAAGAATTCTTTGGATTTGACGAAAAAAAGAAACAACTTTGCTGACAATTCAATATTTTTGTTTTGTTCCGTCAGAAGAGTCCTCAAAATATTCTGGTCTTGGATTAGTGATTAGTCGCGACATCTTGGAATATGAATAGAGAAGAGAGGTAGAGGATAGGCTCATTACATTAAAAAAAAAAGATATGGGAATTGCCCCCATACTTAAAAAGTTGAAGTAATTGAGTGTGAGAGCCAAATGAATCGAAAAATTCATGTTTGGTTCGGGAAGGGATCATGTAAGTTTTGAGATGAATGGAAAGATAATCTACTTTCATTAAGTGATTTATTAGATAATCGAAAACGGAAGATCCTGAATACTATTCGAAATTCAGAGGAACTGCAGGGGGGGGCCATTCAACGGCTGGAAAAAGCCCGGGCTCGCTTACGGAAAGTCGAAAGGGAAGCAGATCAATTTCGAGTGAATGGATACTCGGAGATAGAACGAGAAAAATTGAATTTGATTAAGTCAACTTATAAGACTTTGGAAGAATTAGAAAATTACAAAAATGAAACCATTCGTTTTGACCACCAAAGGGCGGTTCAGCAAGTCCGACAACAGGTTTTCCAACAAGTTTTAAAAGGAGCTCGAGGCAGTCTGAATAGTTCTTTGAACAAGGAGTTACATTTACGTACCATTAGTGAGAATATTGACACGTTTGAGGCGATGGCAGAAATAACTGATTAGTCCTTTTCCTGTAGGCATTGTTTTTTTTCTTTAACTAAAAAAAAAATTATACTCATGGTAACAATTAGAGCCGACGAAATTAGTAATATTATCCGTGAACGTATTGAGCAATATAATAGAGCAGTCA